TCTTGAGATTGACAATGCTAATTCTTTTTTGAATGAGCTAGAGATCCTTTTTTATAGTTATTTGAATAGTGGGTCTAAGAGTAGCAATTACTACTATTATTATTCCATGTATGATACTCAATCTAATTGGAATAATCACATTAATAGTTGCATTGATAATTATCTTCGTTTTGAAATCAGTCTTAATAGTGACATTTACAGTGGTATCGACAGTTACATTTATAGTTTCATTTGTACGGAAAGTAAAAGTATAAGTAGTATTGAAAGTGGAAATTCGAGTATCAAAACTAGTACTAATTATCTCAATAAAAGAGGAAGATCTAATGATTTCGATATAAATACAAAATACAGACAGTTATGGGTTCAATGCGAGAATTGTTATGGATTAAATTATAAAAAATTTTTTAGGTCAAAAATGAATATTTGTGAACACTGCGGATATCATTTGAAAATGAGTAGTTCAGAGAGAATCGAACTTTTTATTGATCCTGACACTTGGGAGCCTATGGATGAGGATATGGTTTCTATAGATCCCATTGAATTTCATTCAGAAGAGGAACCTTATAGAGATCGCATCCTTTTTTATCAAAAAAAAACGGGTTTAACTGAAGCTGTTCAAACGGGCATAGGTCAACTAAATAGTATTCCCATAGCAATTGGAGTTATGGATTTTCAGTTTATGGGAGGTAGTATGGGATCCGTAGTAGGTGAGAAAATAACCCGTTTGATCGAGTATGCTATTAATCGATCTCTACCTGTCATTATTGTGTGTGCTTCTGGAGGAGCACGCATGCAAGAAGGGAGTTTGAGTTTGATGCAAATGGCTAAAATATCTTCTGCTTCATATGATTATCAATCAAATAAAAAGTTATTCTATGTATCAATCCTTACATCTCCTACAACTGGCGGAGTTACAGCAAGTTTTGGTATGTTGGGAGATATCATTATTGCTGAACCTAATGCCTATATTGCGTTTGCGGGCAAAAGAGTAATTGAACAAACATTGAAAAAGACAGTACCCGACGGTTCCCAAGCGGCTGAGTATTTATTCCATAAGGGCTTATTCGACCCAATCGTACCACGTAATCTTTTAAAAGGTGTTCTCAGTGAGTTATTTCAACTACAGGGTTTCCTTCCCTTGAATCAAGATTAAAAATTTTAATTTTAAATTAAAAAGGGGTTGAAATTCTTCATTTTAAAATGGAAGTATAGCACTAGGTTCAGTTATTTTGATTTGTAGCGAATAAGCATTTAGTTTATTGTAATCAAAAAAACAAAACTAAGAAGATGGTGTTTTCTTTTGGGACATCAGTTATAAGTGTAGTACGAGTTGGATAATTACTTTTTTACCCGAATCCTTTTTTTTTTATTCTACCCCCCTTCCTGATTAGGAATAAGCATCTCTCTATCGACAAGATAAAAAAGAGTTTCTTTCTCCTTCTGAGAAATCGGGTAAATAAAAAAAGATTTATCCCTACTTTTGACATATTCATATTATAGAACAACGAAAAATATATAAAAAAATATAGAAAAAAATAAAATATAAAAACAAATCAAATTCAAATTCAAATATAGAATATATAATCAAATAATCAACCTAAGAATAATCAAACTAAGAAGAATATAAGAATGAATATAGAATGAGAATAAAGAATAATAAGAATATAGAATATAAGTTATTTCTATTTACCGAGAACCCCTGTTTTTCACTAGGAATCCCTGTTTTATTTGTTGGATAAGATTGGTTAAAGTCACGAATTCATAAAAAATGCTTTTCTTTCAAAAAACCTTTGTTTGTTTTGAAAGAAAAGATATAAATAAGATTAAGGATGGGAAAAGAAGAATAAAATTTATGAAAGTGGATTGTCATACATATTCGTGTAGAAAGAGGAATAGGTAAACTTCATTTAGTTCTACATTCCTTGTACTTATTTATTTTTATTATTAAGTACTTTAATATTAAAAATATTAAGATTATATTCATATTTTTCTAATAGGTAGACGCATCATAAGATATCTTTATAATTATAATAGGTACAAATATGAAATCGAGGTACCCGTTCTATGATAGATTTTAACTTTCCCTCTATTTTGGTTCCTTTAGTGGGCCTAGTCTTTCCGGCAATCGCAATGGCTTCTTTATCTCTTTATGTCCAAAGAAATAAGATTGTCTAAAAATGATGGGACCTAATCTCATCAATTTATTTCAACGCTGGATCATCATACAAATACTTTTTTAGTGTAATATGGTAGGATATATGATATGTGGCCTTTCCGAAAACAAACGGAAGAATTGTTATGTATACCGATGCATAATATATGCATTAATGTATGTATATGCGGTTATAGCTTAATCAATATCAATTAAATTAAGAATGATCAGCAAATATTTTTTTTTTTTAATCTTTGAAATAGAAACTCAATGTATCTAACCAATTATTCCTAATGGTTCATGTCAGAATACTGCTAGTTGATGGAAGTTATTTCGGAATCAAGCAAGAAAAGTCAAATCTATTTGGGTTATTTTCTCAATTCCAATCGAATGCAACTGGATCTAGTATAGTATGAATTGGCGATCAGAACATATATGGATAGAACTTATAACGGGGTCTCGAAAAACAAGTAATTTTTGCTGGGCCTGTATCCTTTTTTTAGGTTCACTAGGATTCTTAGTGGTTGGAACTTCCAGTTATCTTGGTAGGAATCTGATATCCGTATTTCCTTCTCAGCAAATTGTTTTTTTCCCACAAGGGATCGTGATGTCTTTCTATGGGATCGCAGGTCTATTCATTAGTTCTTATTTGTGGTGCACAATCTCATGGAATTTAGGTAGTGGTTATGACCGATTCGATAGAAAAGAAGGGATAATGTGCCTTTTTCGTTGGGGATTCCCTGGAAAAAATCGTCGCATCTTCCTTCGTTTCTTTCTGAAAGATATCCAATCAATCAGAATAGAGGGGGGAGAGGGTCTTTTTACTCGTTGTGTCCTTTATATGGAAATCCGGGGTCAAGGAGCCATTCCCTTGACTCGTACTGATGATAATTTTAATCCACGAGAAATTGAACAAAAAGCTGCCGAATTGGCCTATTTCTTGCGCGTACCAATTGAATGAAATGAACTGAAGAAGAAATCTCAGCATGAGAGAAGAACTTACTAATTATCTTTTTAAGACAACTGCAGCTTCTTAAGAATGTTCATTCCGGCAATGCTATATTCTATTTTACCGTTCCATTGAGGCAGCAATTCACATACATTATACATCTCAAATACAAATAAAAAAACCAGGAGGACGCATATGGAACAATTCTAAGAAAATATAATTCGAATAAAGAATAAAAAAAAAGATATAAAAAATATAAATATATTATTAAATAAATATATTATTAAATATATTATATATTTATATATATATTTTAAATATATAATATATTAAGTATTAAGATAAGTATTAAGAATTTAAGTATTAATATAAACTATAAACTATTTGTACACCAAAATATACGCATATACATGGCCCCCAGCTTAACTCTTTTATACTAATTAAAGGTCTAATAAGTTTCATTAAGAAGTCTAATCTAAGTTAAGTATAGATTCATCAAATATCTTACCTTTTGTTTTCGTAAAAACAGAATTCTTCCTTTTAGTTCCCTGATTTTGAATTGATACCCTATCCCCGTGCTGCGATTAAGAATTTAAATCTTTCGAATTCGAAATATAAATAAAAGAATTAAAGGATCTGGTAGGGTTCGTCTTAAAATAAAAATAATATTCGTTACTTAAAATGGATTTTCGAGTCTTCATCGAAAGGAATAAATGAAGATGGAATTGGTTACAATTTTCCTAATTGGTATTTCTGGAATCTGGAAAGAATATTTACTTCTTTTTTTTTTTTTTTCATTCGAAAGGGTCCCTTCTTCGATATTCTATTCTAGATACAAAGACTTAATTCTGACACAAAAACAAAAATAGGAAAAGACCCATAGATTCGATACCTTGTTCTTGTTAGAGTTATAGACTCTTGTTATAGAACTCGCGCTTCATAGAAATCTAAGATAGAATCAACGAATGAAACAGGTTCATTAACATCACAGATACATAATGAAAAAAAAGAAAGCATCCGCTTCCCTCCCATATCTTGTGCCTATACTCTTCTTGCCCTGGTGGGTTTCTCTCTCATTTAATAAAAGTCTAGAAACTTGGATTATTAATTGGTGGAATACCAGGCAATCCGAAATCCTTTTGAATGATATTCAAGAGAAAAATGTTCTAGAAAATCTTATGGAATTAGAAGAACTATTTCTGTTGGACGAGATGATAAAGCAGTACTCGGGCACACATATACAAGGGCAAGGGCTTCATATAGGAATGCACAAGGAAACAATACAATTGGTCAAAAGACACAATGAATCTCATTTCCATATAATTTTGCATTTATCGACAAATCTAATCTGTTTCGCTATTCTAAGTAGTTATTTTATTCTGGGTAATGAAGAACTTTTCATTCTTAATTCTTGGATTCAGGAATTTCTCTATAACTTAAGTGACACAATAAAAGCTTTTTATATTCTTTTAGTTACTGATTTATGGATCGGATTCCACTCGACTCATGGTTGGGAACTAATGATTGGTTCGATATACAACGATTTTGGATTGGCTCAGAACGATCAAATTATATCTGGTCTTGTTTCCACTTTCCCAGTGATTCTAGATACAATTGTGAAATATTGGATCTTCCATTTTTTAAATCGTGTATCTCCTTCCCTTGTAGTAATTTATCATTCAATGAATGAATGAAGAATTCATTAGATCTCTTGATATCAATCAAATCAGATTTTTGCTTCGTGTATAAAGAAATCATTTTTAATCTTACTTATTTTTTATACTTCTACCTTTTCAGTTCAAGGTATTCATACCATATTCCACCAGTACAATTCTTTCAGTACGATCAATACAATGGCAAACTTGTGGATAGGGAATTCTACTAGCTACCTATCGAATT